ATTTGGGTTTGGTCATTTTTATGGGGGATGGGATTGATTTCTTTATACTAATATAATGAAATCAATGGGATTGATTTCTTTATACTAATATAATGAAATCAATGGGATTGATTTCTTTATACTAATATAATGAAATCAATGGGATTGATTTCTTTATACTAATATAATGAAATCAATGGGATTGATTTCTTTATACTAATATAATGAAATCAATGGGATTGATTTCTTTATACTAATATAATGAAATCAATGGGATTGATTTCTTTGTATTAATACAGTGAAGTCAATATGACTGGTTTCTTTTGGTCTGTGTCGGTGTGAGGTGTAGTTCCTGTAGTTAAAGTCTATAACGGCGGCTTTTCAGGTCGTAGGTCTCAGAGAAATGCTGGGCAGGAATTATGATGAAATTTGTTCTTTTTTTAGGTACACTTTTTGCTCTAGGGGGATTAGCGGTTGCGTCTAATCCTTCTCCTTATTATGGGGTGGTAGGGTTGGTTGTGGCGTCTGTTGCTGGGTGTGGTTGATTAGTGGGGTTAGGGGTGTCTTTTGTATCTTTAGTATTGGTTATGGTTTATTTAGGGGGAATGTTGGTGGTATTTGTATATTCGGTGTCATTGGCAGCGGACCCTTATCCTGAGGCATGGGCTGATTGAGGGGTAGTTGGTTATGGCATTGGGATAGGGTTAGTTCTTTTGGTCGGGGTTGTTGTGGGTGGGGTGTTAGGTTCGGCAGTGGATGTAGGGACGGTGGATAATGTTGGGCTGTTGTCAGTTCGGCAGGATTTTAGTGGGGTGGCTATGTTTTACTCGCGGGGGGCTGGGCTGTTTTTAATTGGTGGTTGAGGCCTGCTGCTGACTTTGTTTGTGGTAATGGAGCTTGTGCGAGGGTTGTCTCGAGGGGCGATTCGGGCTGTTTAGGGAGGTTCAGAGAGTAGTTTAATTAAAAATGCCAGCTTTGGGAGTTGGTGATGAGGGTTTAATTCCTTTCTTTCTGATTAGGGAGGTGGAGGTTGTTTTAAGGTGTTTGGGTTGTGTTAATGATGAAAAGATGATTGATTGGTGGTTTGTGGGAGAGTTGGGGAAAAGTTTGAATTGTGTAAGTAAATAAATTAAGTGATTAAACAAATGATTTGTAATAAGGTTGGGAAATAAGGTTAAATGATTGGTTACGTTAACGTAATATGATAAGATAAAAATGAAAAAATGGATGGATTTAAGGGGTTTAACTATATATTCCAGCAAGGTAAAAATAATAAGATTATGTCCGGTGACCATTACATTAATCGTTGCTTAATGGGTAATGGCGCGGGTCCCATGAATGGGGTCAAAGTGCATCAGTGTTAGTGTGTGTGGCGGCTTATCCTTCAACCATGACAAGTTGGGCGCTTGAGGGGATTCAGTAGCTCGCCGACCACGCGATGGACATGTCAAGAGGTAGATAACTCCTGCTACGCACTTGAAGGGTTTATTGAAGAGACCCCAAAAAGAAACCAAGAGGAAAAAAGGGAAAATGCCGGCGTAAAGGAAAGTAGGTAAAAGCGACCACACCCAGCACTTGTATCTGTGAAGAGCAAGGTCGTAGAAATGGTGCTATTTGCGTTCCTGAAGTTACCACGGGTGGCGCAAAAGAGCAAGAGTAGGCTAGTTGTGCCCTTGAAGACAATAACCGAAGGCATAACTGACAGGGGTAGTTAGGTTCTCGTGAGAAGCACGATCAATAGATAACCTGGTTCTCTGGCTTGGAAGTACCTGACGTTTGTAGGAGAGGGATTCTGGGTAGGAGGTGGGCGAAGTTTATGACTTTCGGGAATGCAAAGGTGTACTGTGACATTATTCGTATTCCGGTGGGTTGTTAAGCACAGTGAAGCATGGTCGATCTCGGGTGACGCTTGCGTTGGTCGTAGGTTGGATTAGCTGGGTTTGATGGTCCCTGAAACAAGAATGTGCCTGCTTGTGGAACTGCACGAACATTATCTCTTGGGCGAAAATGTTTGAGAAGTGGTTGTTTGAGAAGTTGCATACTATATGGAAAGTCCAACATTACACTATATGTATGATGGGGTAAATAAAGTAATGCGAAGTACCACATACCTCAGGGGCAAATTGAAAACTGCCTGGGGGGTGAGGGGGGGGGGCAGTTTGTGGAGAACTCTAAGAAGAGGTGTAGTCTTCAATCTTTGGTTTACAAGACCAATGTTTTTATAAACTATTAGAGTTGGCTAAAGTTTTAGCATTTTATTTTCTAGGATGGAGACAAGAGGGAATAGGACTAGAATGATTGTGAAGTAGCTGAGGGAAGCGAGTTGTCCAATGATGATGAATGGGTGTTCGACGGGCTGGCTTCCTACTCAAGTTAGGACTAGGAGGTTGGCAACTAGTGCTCAAAATAGAATTTGTGATAGGGGACGGAAGGTTATTGAGCGTAGTTTGGAGGTGTGCAAGAGTGGGATGAGGAATAGGACTAGGACTGACGCGGCGAGGGCTAGTACGCCGCCTAGTTTGTTGGGGATGGATCGAAGAATGGCATATGCAAAGAGGAAGTATCATTCTGGTTTGATGTGTGGGGGTGTGGCTAGTGGGTTGGCTGGTGTAAAGTTTTCTGGGTCTCCCAGGAGGTTGGGGGAGAAAAGGGCGAGGGTGGCAAGGAGGATGAGTAGGAGGGCGAACCCTAGGATGTCTTTTGTGGAGTAGTATGGGTGGAAGGGGATTTTGTCGCAATCTGATGGGATGCCTAGGGGGTTGTTTGATCCTGTTTCGTGGAGGAAGGTGAGGTGGACTAGAGTAAGTCCTGCGATGAAGAATGGGAGGAGGAAATGAAGGGCGAAGAATCGGGTTAAAGTGGGGTTGTCTACTGAGAATCCGCCTCATGCTCATTCTACCAGGGTTTGGCCGATGTATGGGATTGCTGAAAATAGGTTTGTGATTACTGTAGCGCCTCAGAATGATATTTGTCCTCAAGGTAAGACATATCCTACAAAGGCAGTTGCTATTAGAGCCAGAAGGAGGAGGACTCCAATGTTTCAAGTTTCTTTATTTAGGTATGAGCCGTAGTAGATTCCTCGGCCGATATGGAAGTAGATGCAGATGAAGAAGAAGGAGGCCCCGTTTGCGTGGAGGTTTCGGATTAGTCAGCCGAATTGGACGTTTCGGCAAATGTGTGTGACAGAGGCGAAAGCCAGGGAAGTGTCTGCTGTGTAGTGTATGGCTAGTAAGAGGCCTGTGACGATTTGCGTGATTAGGCAGATGCCTAGGAGGGATCCAAAATTTCATCAGGATGAGATGTTGGATGGTGTTGGGAGGTCAATTAGGGAGTCATTTACGATTTTTAGGAGTGGGTGATTTTTACGTAGGTTGAGTGCCATTAGGGGGTTCTGTATGAGGATATGAGTATGATGAGGATGGATAGTGCGAAAGAGCCTAGGTAGGCTTTGATCAGTCCGGAGTGTAGGGTGGTGACAAATTTGGAGGCAGCTATTTGTGAGGTTGCTAGTCCTTCTGGTCCGATTAGTTTGTATCAGGAAAGGTCGATGAGGTGGGAGGCAATGTCTTGTCCTCCGGACAGTAGGTTGGTTGTAGCGAGACGGTGTGCGAGGGGGTTGAAATATCCTAGTGAGGTGGAGAAGTTGGAGAAGTTAGTTTGTTTTGTTAGGATTAAAGTTTGGGCTAGTTTTGATAGTTCTAGTGCGAGGACAATGCCCAGGGCGGTTACGATTAGGGCGGTGATTTTGATGGAGGTTGGTATGGTTGTAGGAGGGGTTTTTATGGGAGGGATGTATGAGGTGATGAGAAACCCGGCTGTGATGCTTCCTAGTGCTAGGCGGGTGATTGGGGATGTGACTGCGGGGTTGTTTTCATTTATTGGGACTAGTGGAGGAATTCGGACGAAGCCGGTTTGTACTAGTACAGTTATGCGGATTGTGTATACTGCGGTAAAGGAGGTTGCTAGGAGGGTTAGTACTAGGGCTCAGGTGTTTAAGTAGGAGGTGCTTAAGCTTTCAATGATTTGGTCTTTTGAGTAAAAACCTGCGAGGAAAGGGGTTCCTATTAGGGCAAGGTTGCCGATGGTTAAGCATGAGGTGGTTGTTGGTAGTAATTTTTGTAATCCGCCCATTTTTCGGATGTCTTGTTCCCCATTGAGGCTGTGGATGATGGAACCTGAGCATAGGAATAGTATAGCTTTGAAGAAGGCGTGGGTCGAGATATGTAGGAAGGCTAGTTGGGGCAGGTTGAGTCCGATGGTGACTATTATCAGGCCTAGTTGGCTTGAAGTAGAGAAGGCGATAATTTTTTTGATGTCGTTTTGGGTTAGGGCGCACGTGGCTGCGAATAGCGTTGATAGTGCACCGAGACATAGGCACAGAGTGAGGGCGGTCTGATTGGTGTCGAATAGTGGGTGGGTTCGGATGAGTAGGAAGATTCCGGCGACCACTATGGTGCTGGAGTGGAGTAGGGCGGATACGGGGGTTGGTCCTTCTATGGCAGCTGGGAGTCATGGATGTAGGCCGAATTGGGCGGATTTGCCTGTTGCGGCTAGGATGAGGCCTAGGAGTGGGAGGGTGGGAGCTTGGTGGGGGGAGGGGAGTTGATTAATTTCTCAGGTGTTTGTGGAGGAGGCTAGTCAGGCCATGCATAGGATGAGTCCTACGTCTCCCACTCGGTTGTAGAGAACTGCCTGGAGGGCGGCAGTATTGGCTTCTGCTCGTCCGTGTCATCAGCTGATTAGAAGGAAAGATATGATTCCCACTCCCTCCCAACCGATAAATAGGACGAATAGGTTGTTGGCGAGGATTAGGATGAGTATGGCGATTAGGAAAAACAGGAGGTAGACAAAGAATTTTGTAATGTAGGGGTCGGAGGCCATATATCATGTCGCGAATTGGAGGATTGATCAGGATACAAAGAGGGCGATTGGGAAGAAGGTGAGGGAGTAGAAGTCTATTTTCAGGCTGACGGGGATTTTGAAGTTTATGATGTATTTTCATTCTCAGAGGGAGATTAGGCTTTCTGACCCTGAGTGAATGAAGATGGTTATTGGGATGAGGCTGATTAGGAAGGAGGTTTTGACGGTATTTGTGATGATTGTGGGTGTACTTTTGAGGTTGTTTGAGAGTATGGGGAAGATGATGGGGGTGGTTAGGGTTGCTAGGGTGACTAATATTAGTGTGTTGAGGGTGAGGAGTAGGTCCATTACTTTCACTTGGATTTGCACCAAGATGAGTGGTTCCTAAGACCATTGGATTACTGTTATCCTTTGAAAGTAAGGGGGCTGAGGTTTTAGTCTCAGAAGCGAGAGTTAGCAGCTCTTGCTGGGTGATCCTCCCCCTCGGCAGGTAAGAAGGGTCTAACTTCTATTTTTAGGATCACAGTCTAATGTTTTGGTTGAAACTATACCTGCATGCGGGGATGCCGGAGATGAGTTCTGGTTTGAGGATGAGGAGAAGCATGGGGATCATGTGTAGTGCCATGAGTAAATGCTCTCGTGTGGAGGAGTTTTGAAGTGATGTGATGTGGGATGGTAGGGGCCCTCGTTGTGTTATAAGTAGCATGTATAGGGTGTATGAGGCGGTAAGTAGGATTGCAGTTCCTGTTAGGAGGAGGGTGAGGGAGGATCAGTTGAATAGTGCGATTATGATGGTTAGTTCTGCTATGAGGTTGATTGTGGGGGGTAGGGCTATGTTTGTTAGATTGGCTAGAAGTCATCAGGTGGCCATAAGTGGTAGGAGGGGTTGGAGTCCTCGTGTGAGTAGAAGGATGCGGCTGTGGGTGCGTTCGTAGTTTGTGTTGGCTAGGCAGAATAGTATGGATGAGGTTAGGCCATGGGCTACTATTAGAATTATTGCACCTGAGAATGCTCATTGGGTTTGGATTATAGTTGCAGCAACAACTAGGCCCATGTGGCTGACGGATGAGTAGGCGATTAGAGATTTTAGGTCGATTTGTCGCAGGCAGATGGCGCTGGTTATTAGGGCTCCTCATAGGGCTAGGGTGATGAAGGGGTAGTGTAGGTTGCTCTGTGATGGGTCTACCAGGATTGTGATTCGTATAATGCCGTAGCCGCCTAGTTTTAGTAGTAGGGCAGCTAGGAGCATAGAGCCGGCGATTGGGGCTTCTACATGGGCTTTGGGTAGTCATAGGTGTAGGCCATATAGGGGGGCTTTAACTATGAAGGCTAGGAGGAGGGCTAGGCCGCACATTAGGTTTGTTCATGAGGCAGTTATTGGGGGGTGGGAGAGTTTTAGTATGGGGAAATAGAGTGTTCCGATTTGGTTGTGTAGGTGGAGGATGGCAATGAGTAGGGGTAGCGAGCTGGCGAGTGTGTAGAATAGCAGGTAGATGCCGGCGTTTAGTCGTTCTGGCTGGTTTCCTCAGCGGGTAATGAGAATTAGGGTGGGGATTAGTGTGGCTTCGAATGCGATGTAGAAGAGCATGAGCTCTGAGGCTGAGAAGGCTAGGAGAATGAAGGGCTGTGCTAGGATTATTGTTGAGATGAAGATTCGTTTTCGGATTGGGGGCTCGGATTCTAGGTGGTTTTGGCTCGCTAAAATTATCAGAGGCAGGAGTCAGCATGATAGGACTAGTAGGGGGGAGGAGATTTGGTCGATTGAGGTTCAAAAGGTTAGGCCTTTGTTGGGGAAGTATGTGGGGGTCAGTCATTGGAGGCTGAGGGCAGCAATTAGTAGGCTGTGAGTTGTGATGTTGGTTCATAGGTGTTTGCACGGAGATAGGATGGTTATGGGGAGGAGTATGATGGTTGGGATGATGATTTTTAGCATTGTAGGAGGTTGAAGTTGTGAAGGTGGTCTGAGCCGTGGGTACGGGTGGAGGCGACTAGTAGGGCTAGTCCTGTACCCGCTTCGCAGGCGGAGAACGTAAGTATGAGCATGGGGAGTAGGGTGGAGGATGGGGCCTGTATTTGGATAGGTCATATGGCTAGGGCGACATACATTGATAGTATTATGCTCTCTAAACATAGAAGGGCAGAGATTAAGTGGGTTCGGTGGAAGGCTAGGCCGAGGCTGCTTAGGACGAATGCGGAGTAGAAGCTTAGGTGAAGTGTGGTCATAAAGAAAGTTATAGGGTGGGTGCTATAATCTGTTGAGTCGAAATCAACTGTCTTGGTTAGACTAACTTTCTGTTATTCGGCTCATTCTAGGCCCCCTTGGATTCATTCGTAGACAAGGCCCAGGGTGAGTAGGGCAATGAGGGTGGAGGCTCAGGTTAGTGTGGTAATGGGGTTTTGGAGTTGAGTAGCTCAGGGAAGGGGGAGTAGTAGGGCGATTTCTAGGTCGAATAGTAAAAATAAGATTGCTACCAGGAAGAATCGAATAGAGAACGGGAGTCGAGCGGACCCTAGGGGGTCGAAGCCACATTCGTAGGGGGATAGTTTTTCGGAGTCGGGGGTTATTTGGGCGAGTCAGAAGTTTAGGGCGGTTAGGGCGATGCTTAGGGAGAGGGATAGGGTGAATATGAATAGGATTATGTTCATTGCTCTTCTCTGGGGTTAAACCAGATTCTAAGGATTGGAAGTCGATTGTAATTAGTATACTAGAAGAGCAGGATCCTCATCAGTAGATGGAGACGTAGAGGAATAGTCAAACTACGTCTACGAAGTGTCAGTATCAAGCGGCCGCTTCAAATCCAAAGTGGTGGTTTGATGTGAAGTGGTATTTGATTAGGCGGAGGAGGCAAACTAGGAGGAATGTGGAGCCGATGATTACGTGGAGTCCATGGAATCCGGTGGCTACAAAGAAGGTGGAGCCATAAACTCCGTCGGCGATAGAGAAGGGGGCTTCGTAGTATTCTATGGCTTGGAGGCCTGTAAAGTAGAAGCCCAGGATGACTGTGAGGGTGAGGGCATGGATGGCTTGTTTTCGGCTAGCTTCCGTGATGCTGTGGTGGGCTCATGTGACGGTTACCCCTGAGGCTAGGAGGATGGCGGTGTTTAGAAGGGGGACTTCTATTGGGTTTAGGGGTTTAATGCCGACGGGGGGTCATTGGCCTCCTAGTTCAGGGGTGGGGGCTAGGCTTGAGTGGAAGAATGCTCAGAAGAAGCCTAGGAAGAAGAAGGCTTCTGATGTGATGAATAGGATTATGCCGTAGCGTAGTCCTTTTTGTACGGTGGGGGTGTGGTGGCCTTGGAATGTGCTTTCTCGTACGATGTCGCGTCATCATTGGAATATGACTAGGAGGGTTGAGATAAGGCCTGCAATGAGAAGTTGAGGGGAGTTGTAGTGGAATCATATGGTTAGGCCGGAAGTGGTTAGGAGGGCGGCGGCTGCTCCGAAGATGGGTCATGGGCTTGGGTCTACTATGTGATAAGAATGTGCTTGGTGTGCCATTGGGGCTAGATGTTTTCTTGTAGGTATAGGCTTAGTAGCAGGACAAATACGTAGGCTTGGATTATGGCTACAGCTACTTCTAGAATGGTTAGTAGGAGTAGAATGAGTAGGGTTAGAAGGGAGATAGCTGGCATTGTTGAGGCGAGTGCTATTGTGGCCGTGGAAATTAGTTGGATCAGGAGGTGGCCGGCTGTTAAGTTGGCTGTTAGGCGAACTCCAAGGGCCAGGGGGCGGATTAGTAGGCTTGTTGTTTCGATTAGAATGAGGGCTGGGATTAGGGGTGTTGGGGTTCCTTCTGGGAGGAGGTGTGCTAGGGAGGTGGAGGGTTGGTTGCGTAGGCCTGTGAGAAGGGTAGCCAGTCATAGTGGGAAGGCCAGGGCTAGGTTTATTGATAGTTGGGTGGTTGGGGTAAAGGTGTATGGTAATAGGCCTAGTAGGTTGATGAGCAGGAGGAAGATTATTAGGGAGGTTAGGATTAGAGCTCATTTGTGTCCCTTTTCGTTTAGTGGGGTTATTAGTTGTTTGGTGATTAGGTTGATGAATCATAGTTGTAGGGTTGAGAGGCGGCTGGTCATTCATCGGTTGCCGGGGGAGGGGAGTAAGAGGGCGGGGAATGTGAGGGAGATTAGGATTAGGGGGATTCCTAGGAGTGAGGGGCTTGAGAATTGGTCGAAGAAGCTTAGGTTCATGGTCAGGTTCAGGGAGTGGTTTTGGGGATTGTGGGGGCTTTGCTGGTAGGGGGGTTGGTAGATAGGAATGTTAGGAGTTTGGGTTGAATGATTAGTGAGAATGTTAATCATGTGGCGAGTATGGTGAAGAATCAGGGGTTTGGGTTGAGTTGTGGCATATCATTAAGGAGGGGGTGTGTCCTCTTTCTCTAGCTTAAAAGGCTAGCGCTGGTGCATAGCTTCTTAATGGTTAAGATGATATTAGAGTGGATCAGCTTTCGAAATTGGCGAGCGGGGCGGCTTCTACTACAATGGGCATGAAGCTGTGATTTGCCCCGCAGATTTCTGAGCATTGTCCGTAGTAAATGCCGGGTCGGGAAGCAAGGAATGAGGTTTGATTGAGTCGTCCTGGGATGGCGTCAGTTTTTACGCCTAGGCTGGGGACGGCTCATGAGTGTAGTACGTCATCAGCGGTGACAATGACTCGCACTGTAGAGCTTGTTGGGACAATAACGCGATGGTCGACTTCTAGCAGACGGAAGTGGCCTAGTGGGAGATCGGTTGTAGGTGTTATGTAGGAGTCGAATGTTAGGTCTTTGAAGTCCGTGTATTCGTAGGTTCAGTATCACTGGTGGCCGATGGCTTTTAGTGTGAGGTTGGGCTCATTAACTTCGTCTATTATATAAAGAATGCGTAGGGAAGGTAGTGCAAGTATGATTAGGACGGCAGCTGGGAGGATTGTTCAGACGAGCTCGATTGCTTGGGCGTCGACTGTGTTTGATGTGAGATTTTCTGTTAGCATGACAGTTAAGAGGTAGAGGACTAGGCTGCAAATGGCTAGGGCGACTATGAGGGCGTGGTCGTGGAATTGTGTTAGTTCTTCTATAATGGGAGAGGATGCGTCTTGAAAACCGAATTGTATGTGGTTGGCCATGTTTGGTGGGGTGTGCAGGGGTTTCACCTGCAATATAGCCTTGACAAGGCTATGTAATTGTTTTACTAACGCCCCTGATGAGAAAGAAGCATAAGCAGTATATGCGGCTGGCTTGAAACCAGCATATGGGGGTTCAACTCCTCCCTTTCTTGGACTTGAACGAAAGCTGGTTCTTCAAAGGTGTGGAATGGAGGTGGGCAGCCGTGTATTCATTCGATGTTGGTGTTTGTTAATTCTGGTTGGAGGGCTTTACGTTTGGATGCGAAAGCTTCTCAGATGATAAACACTAGCATGATTACGGCTGTTATTGAGATTAGGGAGCCTACTGAGGAGATGGTGTTTCATAGTGTGTAGGCGTCTGGGTAGTCTGAGTATCGTCGTGGCATGCCGGCTAGGCCTAGGAAGTGTTGAGGGAAGAAGGTGAGGTTCACCCCTACGAATATTACGCCAAAGTGAGCTTTAGCTCATGTGGAGTGGAGGGTATATCCTGTGAATAGGGGGAATCAGTGGGTAAACCCTGCTAGGATTGCAAATACGGCCCCTATGGATAGTACGTAGTGGAAGTGAGCAACTACGTAGTATGTATCGTGGAGGGCGATGTCCAGTGAGGAGTTTGCAAGTACAATCCCTGTTAAGCCTCCGATGGTGAATAGGAAGATGAATCCTAGGGCTCATAGTATTGGGGGGTCTCATTTGATTGTTCCTCCGTGCAGTGTGGCTAGTCAGCTGAACACTTTGATACCGGTTGGGATGGCGATGATTATGGTGGCTGATGTGAAGTATGCTCGGGTGTCTACGTCTATGCCTACAGTGAATATGTGGTGGGCTCATACGATAAAGCCTAGGAATCCGATGGATAGTATTGCTCATACTATTCCTATGTATCCGAATGGCTCTTTTTTGCCTGCGTAGTAGGCTACAACGTGGGAGATGATGCCGAATCCTGGGAGGATTAGGATGTAGACCTCCGGGTGACCGAAGAATCAGAATAGGTGTTGGTAGAGTACCGGGTCTCCTCCACCTGCAGGGTCGAAGAAGGTGGTGTTAAGATTGCGGTCAGTGAGGAGCATGGTGATGCCGGCGGCTAGGACTGGGAGGGAAAGGAGTAGGAGTACGGCAGTGATTAGGACTGATCATACGAACAGGGGCGTTTGGTATTGGGAGAGGGCGGGTGGTTTTATGTTGATGGCTGTGGTGATGAAATTGATGGCGCCTAGGATTGATGAGATGCCTGCCAGATGCAGGGAGAAGATGGCTAGGTCGACTGAGGCTCCGGCGTGGGCTAGGTTGCCGGCTAGTGGGGGGTAGACTGTTCAGCCTGTTCCTACACCTGTTTCGACTGTGGAGGAGGCTAGTAGGAGAAGGAAGGATGGGGGTAGGAGTCAGAAGCTTATGTTGTTTATTCGGGGAAATGCTATGTCTGGTGCACCGATTATTAGGGGGACTAGTCAGTTTCCGAAGCCTCCGATCATAATTGGCATGACTATAAAGAAAATTATTACGAAGGCATGGGCTGTAACTACTACGTTGTAGATTTGGTCATCTCCTAGCAGAGCGCCGGGTTGACCCAGTTCTGCTCGGATTAGGAGGCTTAGGGCAGTGCCTACCATTCCGGCTCATGCGCCGAAGATTAGGTAGAGTGTGCCAATGTCTTTGTGGTTGGTTGAAAATAGTCATCGGTTGATGAATGTCATAGGTAAGATGGCTGAGTGTTTAAGCGTTAGGCTGTAGTCCTTTTTACAGAGGTTTAATTCCTCTTCTTATCGGCCCTGTAGTGAAATTCATGGTGAGTTGCAAACTCATTGATGCGCATTAATTGTGTGCCGGGGTCTTAGGCAGAAGCCTGTTGGTTAGGGCATATAGCTGTTAACTATAGGATTATGGGATCGAGGCCCATCTGTCTAGTTGAACTTGAGAGGCCCTAGCTTAATTAAAGTATCTGGGTTGCATTCAGAGGATGCGGGGTAGAATCCTGCGGGTCTTAGCAGAAACTAAGAGGGTCTAACTCTTGTTTAAGGCTTTGAAGGCCTTCGGTTTGCGTAATCCTAAGTTTCTTAGATAGTGGCAGAGATTATAGGGGATAGAGGGAGAAGTGTTGTGGATAAGACGGTTAAGATAGCAATTGAGGAGGGGATGGGTTTGTTGGTGTGCCACAGTTTCATGTGGTTTGTGGTGTGTGGGGGGAGGGTGATTGTTGCGCAGTATGCAAGCCGCAGGTAGAAGAACAGCCCTAAAAGGGAAAGAAGTGAGATGATTGTTGCTGCGGGTGCCATGTCTTGTTTGGTTAGTTCCTGGATAATAAGTCATTTGGGCAGGAAGCCTGTCAGAGGGGGGAGGCCTGCGAGTGAGAGTAGGGTTAGTATCAGTATTGTATTTAGTGCAGGGGCTTTGGTTCATGCAGTTATTAGGGTGGGTAGTTTTGTAGTATTAGTTGAGTTTAGGGTGAGGAAGACGGCCGCGGTTATTAGGGTGTATAGGTAAAAATTTAGTAGGGTGAGTTTTGGGTTGTAGACGAGGATGACAGTTATTCAGCCTAGGTGGGAAATGGAAGAGAAGGCAAGGATTTTTCGGATCTGTGTCTGGTTGAGTCCCATTCAGCCTCCTAGGGCTGCAGAGAGAATGGCTATACCGGTTAGTATTGTTGGGTTTAGGGACTGGGCTGTCATGTAAAGTAGGGCGATTGGTGGGAGTTTTATGGCAGTGGAGAGTAATAAGCCGGTAATGAGTGGGGATCCTTGGAGTACTTCGGGAAATCAAAAGTGGAATGGAACTAGTCCTGGTTTTATTGCAAGGGCGGAGGTTAGGATGAGGCATGATGTTGGGTGAGTTATTTGGGTAATGTCTCATTGTCCTGTGTGTCAGGCATTTGTTATGCTGGAGAATAATAGGAGAGCGGAGGCAGCCGCTTGTGTGAGGAAATATTTGGTGGCTGCTTCGATGGCTCGGGGGTGGTGGGATTTCGAGATTAGGGGGAGGATGGCAAGTGTGTTGATTTCGAGCCCGGCTCAGGCCGTAACTCAGTGGTTGCTTGAGATTGTAATAGTTGTTCCTAGGATGAGACTGGAGGTAAAAATTAGTTTTGCTTGGGGGTTCATTAGCAGGGGAAGGGGTTAAACCATCATTTTCGGGGTATGGGCCCGATAGCTTATTTAGCTGACCCTACTAGAAAATAATATAATGGGAGTATGGAGGGCTTTGATCCCTTTAGTGCAGGTTCGATCCCTGCTTTTCTAAGTTTTATGGAAATGAGGGGACTAGTATACCCCTATGTCCACTTTATCACAGTGGCCCTTGAGTATTCAGGCACATTTCCGTCCGGCTCCTTAGGTACGGTGGAAGGCCTGCGTAGCAGATGGGCATGCTGATGTGCCACAGACATAGGGCTAATGTTAGAGGGAGGAAGTTTTTTCATAGTAGGTGCATCAGTTGGTCATATCGAAAACGCGGGTAGGAGGCACGGACTCACAGGAAGCCCGCTGATAGGAGTAGGACTTTTGTAGCCAGTAGTACTGGGAACAGTTCTTGGGGTGGGTTGAGGAGACTTGGGTTAAAGAACAGAATTGCGGTTAGTGTGTTTATGAGTATGATGTTGGCGTATTCGGCTAGGAAGAATAGAGCAAAAGGCCCTGCTGCATACTCTACATTGAAGCCGGAGACTAGTTCGGACTCTCCTTCTGTTAGGTCAAAGGGGGCACGGTTTGTTTCGGCCAGTGTGGAGACATATCATATCATGGCCAGGGGTCAGCAGGGAAAGATGAGGTATAGGGGTTCTTGGGTAATTGCAAGAGTGCTAAGGGTGTAGTTTCCGCTGAGGAGGATGACGGATAGAAGGATGATTGCTAGTGTGACCTCGTAGGAGATGGTTTGTGCTACTGCTCGTAGTGCACCGATTAGGGCGTATTTTGAGTTGGAGGCTCAGCCTGATCATAGGATGGAGTACACTGCTAGGCTTGACATGGCTAGCAGAAACAGTACTCCTAGGTTGAGGTCTGCTAGGGAAAAAGGAAGGGGTAGTGGGGTTCAGATTGAGATGGCTAGGAGTAGGGCCAGGATGGGGGTTGCGATGAAGAGAATTGGGGAGGATGTGGAGGGACGGATGGGTTCTTTAATGAACAGTTTTACTCCGTCTGCCAGGGGTTGGAGGAGTCCGTAAGGGCCAACAATGTTTGGGCCCTTTCGGCCTTGCATGTAGCTAAGGATTTTGCGTTCTACTAGTGTTAGAAAGGCGACTGCGATTAGGATAGGGAGGGCGTAGGAGAGGGCTATGATTAGGTTAATTAGGAGGGGGTGGTTGGTCATGGGGGTAGCTAGGGAGAGGATTTGAACCTCTGAGTTAAAGGACTTAAGCCTTTTGCATTTACCGAGCTCTGCCACGCTAGCTGGTCCTTTTCTAGGATGGGGGGGGTGTGATAGCCTTTTGTAATTGAGTTGGTTTCATTACTTAAGGCGAAGGCTTGCTTGTGGTATTGGCCTCACTTTTCCGATCCTTTCGTACGAGGAAGAGTTCATCATAGATAGAAACCGACCTGGATTGCTCCGGTCTGAACTCAGATCACGTAGGACTGTTAATCGTTGAACAAACGAACCCTTAGTAGCCCCTGCACCACTAGGATGTCCTGATCCAACATCGAGGTCGTAAACCTCCCCTTCGATATGGACTCTCGGGGGAGATCGCGCTGTTATCCCTGGGGTAGCTTGGTCCATTGATCAATTATATTGGGTCTGGGTGCTGTTGGCACGTTGAGGAGTTGCTCTTAGTCTGGAGGGATGGTCCAATTTCTGGAGGTTTTGTTTTGCTCCAAGGTCGCCCCAACCGAAAAAATGCGAACCAGTGCTTTAGGAATAAGTGCGCCCGGGTGTGGATGTATATTGGGGTGGTCGCTGTTTTTGAAGTTCCACAGGGTCTTCTCGTCTTATGGGGTTATCCCTGCTTTTGCACAGGGAGATCAATTTCACCGATTGCCTGTAAGAGACAGTTAAGACCTCGTTTAGCCATTCATACGTGTCCCGATTTACGGGACAATTGATTGCGCTACCTTTGCACGGTTAGGATACCGCGGCCGTTAAACTATGTCACCGGGCAGGCATCACCTTCAATACTTGTTCTCTGGTTTGCTGAAGGCTATGTTTTTGGTAAACAGTCGGGCCTTGGGTTTGCCGAGTTCCTTTTACAGGTTTTAATCTTTCTTAACGGACGCTCCTCTGTCGGGTTAACAAGGTGTTTAATACTCTGCTTGTTGGATTAGTCGTATATTGGGTGCTTGTTAATAATGTACAGATGTAAGCTTGCGTCGTAGAGGGGGTTTACCCTGGTTACTCATTCTAGCATTAATTCTCCTATTGTGATAGGTTGGCCTGTTAGTGGTGAGGGATTCATGTTGATTATATATTTTTGAGGTGTTGAGCTTTAACGCACTCTTTGTTGATGGCTGCTTGAGGGCCCACATTAGTTATCGGAGTAGTTACTTATCCGCTGGTGGAGATTGTTTTCTTTTTTAAAGGAGCTGTCCCTCCTTTAAATTGCCCTTAATCCGCTTCATTAGGGTTCGGGGTTTCCTTGGAGAAGGATTAAGAGTGAACTTAGATTCGTCTCACAGGCAACCAGCTATCACCCAGCTCGGTTGGCTTTTCACCGCTACTAGCAAGTCATCCCACTCTTTTGCAACAGAGACGGGTTCGCTCAAGTTAGCTGCTCACGAGTAGCTCGCTTAGGTTTCGGGGAGGCAAACTTCAATTCATTTTGCTTGGTTTTTCTTGCTAGACCATGATGCAAAAGGTACAAGGGCTGATCTTTGCTGTTTTTAGCTTAGTTTTCACTTCTATTTCACCTTTCCCTTACGGTACGTGATCTCTATCGCTCCAATGGTGTCTTTTCTATCGCCTATACTGGGACTAGTGAATGCTTTAGTTGGGTTTTGGGGGTAGCTTTGTTATTCCAGGTCAGGTAGATTGGGCTAGGGTTTGGCATCGAGACGATCCGGTGTGGTCGGATATCTTTCAGGTGTAAGCTGAGTGCTTTTGTTAAAGCTACGTCTCGGTAGTCTAAGTGCACCTTCCGGTACACTTACCTTGTTACGACTTACCTCCTCTTTGGCTGGGAAACTTATTAATTTATGGGGGGGGGGGGGGTCGCTTTTGAGGAGGGTGACGGGCGGTATGTACGTGCCCTAGGGCCGGCTTAAAGAGGGCTCGATTGTCCCACTTTACTGCTAAATCCGCCTTCTAGGGGCGATTTCACACCCCTTTGCCGTAATGTTCTATCTTAGAAAATGTAGCCCATTGCTGCCATTCCATAGGCTATACCTTGACCTGTCTTATTAGCGGGGGGCTATTGCGTCCACTGTTGGGCCTTCAGGTTGGGTGGGCTGGCGACGGCGGTATATAGGCTGAATTTGGCTAGGAATGGTAAGGTATATCGTGGATCATCGATTGTAGAACAGGCTCCTCTAGGTGGGTTTAGGGCACCGCCAAGTCCTTAGAGTTTTAAGCGTTTGGGCTCGTAGTTCTCGGGCGGACGCTCCGGTAAGATCGAGCATCAAGATTTAGGGCCAGGCATAGTGGGGTATCTAATCCCAGTTTGGGTCCTGGCTTTCGTGGAGTTCAATCAATCGTTAGTCTAAGATCTTCTTTGTTGGAGGTATTATGGGCATCTTTGGCTTATGACAGCTCAGTTGCTTTTTTATCTTAGCTACTTGGATAGCATGTGACCACTCTTTACGCCGTTATAAAGTTGATTTGGGTCTCCTGTATGACCGCGGTGGCTGGCACAGGATTTACCGCCCCTAAGTTGCCATGACTAAGTCAAGTTTACACTCATTGCTTAATGTTAACTACTGCTGGATACCCGTGGGGGTGTGGCAAATGCTAGACGTCTTGGGCTACGATGTGGGTGTGCCTGATGCCTGCTCCTATCGACCTGGGTAGGGTACCTAGGGCGTCTACACTGGCGCGCGGATACTTGCATGTATATCTCTAGCAACAACCAACTGTAAGGTTGGGACTAAGTCTCTTGTCCTTGGGTGCGTGCAGCGACCTTCTTGACGTCTTCAGCGTCATGCTTTGAATAAGCTACAGGGAC